TATTCAATGAAAAATTTAAGCACGATAATTCTCTATAGGGATATGTACATAAGAGAAAGACCCAATTCGGTATCTGTGTAACAATTTCTGTTCTGGGGTTTACATATACACATATATTTTGTTATAATTGAAATCGAAAAGGATTGATTATTGAAAATAATTGATACTGATTAGTCGTAAATCAATTTGATTTTGTTATACCATTAAAGAAACACAATTTGAGATACAAATTTAAGAACCGTTCACTAATTCTAAAGTAAAAATAGTTAATGGTTCCAATTTGCCCTGAATTTTTCGGTCTGTGACCGGAAATCTATTTTTTCTCTTTTCAATAGAAGGAGAAGGGAAGTTTTTAAGCAGTGTGTCTTTTGAGATACAATCAATCGAAGAGAATAATCTAAACTGGATCCAATAAAAAATAGGGATTAATTTTTGAAAAGGGATAAGTACAATGAGATTCAAGATCAAAAAAAAATGAGTAATAGAATATGGATGGATAAAAATATTATCCATTTTTTTTTGGATCAGATTTGGCGGCATGGCCAAGTGGTAAGGCGGGGGACTGCAAATCCTTTATCCCCAGTTCAAATCCGGGTGTCGCCTGATCAACAAAAGACTTGAAATTTCTTATTCTGCTGATCTAACTCGACAAATTCTTGCCCCGCAAGAAGCAGAGGCAAACGACTAGGCCTGTCGATACTTGATTTTTAGAATTCGATACTTGATTTTTAGAATTCGATACTTGATTTTTAGAATCCATAATTCTATAAAAAAAAAAACTGTAAATTTTTTTTTCTCAAAATCTGGGTTCTGGGTACCGGTCCAAACCGGTACCAATAGGTATGAAGTAACTCTTACTTATTAATAATTGATTCGGACATTTATTTGATTTATGATATCAATTGAATCAAATAAATAGTGAGAGTAAATAGTGAGAGTCAATTCTGGGATTCAGAACTACGAAAGTAAGAGGTTGGAAATCTTAGTATCCAAAGGTTCCTAAAGAACACTCCATTTTTGCTCCTAGGATTGAAGAAGAGATTATACGAAAGACTATCAAGACTTCCTAATTATCTTACACTACCTATACTAAATACTAAAATAGTGTCTACTGACTCTGTCTGGAATTAGATTGAATAGAATAGGCTGATGGGAAATCAATTTCGAAGTTGTGGAAAGGACTGAAGATACTTTGTATCCAGACTCACGAGAGGCTTTGAGTACTCAAACATTCAATCAACATGGTTGGGCGGCTCTTATTTATAGAATAAAAAGAAAAGTTGAAAAAAAAATTCTTTGCCCGTGTAGGGATTACAAAAAAAAGAATGTATGTAATAATGGTGGTGGTGTCTTACCATTCCATTCTTTCACAGAAAGAAAGACGTAAGCCTTAGATCAAATAAAATAGAGGTATCAGATAGATGGTTATCTATCTTGATGGTATATTTTGACGTCTTTTGCTTATGAAAGAAAGGTAACAAACAATAGGTCTTACTATTTCTACATGTTCCATTAGGAGCATTCCTTTGCTATTTCCAAATAAAAGGTGTGTGTATCGTATTTGTGCTTAATGCTTCCCGATTCTACCAGAAATTTTATAATATAGGAACTTGTTACGAGTAGATTCATTGGATTAGTTCATCAATAGCCTTAAGTCAGAATCCTATTTTCTTTTGACTCTGCACCATTGATTCCACTATGATTATTGATCAATAATCAATAATGAAATAATTCCTTCATGGAGATAGGAGACATAATTCACATGGATATAGTAAGTCTCACTTGGGCTGCTTTAATGGTAGTCTTTACATTTTCCCTCTCACTCGTAGTATGGGGAAGAAGTGGACTCTAGGGGTACTACTAATTGAATAATCGATTGAGTGATCGAATTGTATCAATCGTTTAATTGATCGTTTTGCGAAACTAAAAAAAAAAAAAAAAAAAGATTCCTTGGTTTCGTTTTCTTTTATTTTTATTTTATTTTTATTTTTATATAGTTAATATATGCCCATACCCATACTATTTTTCCTCCATTGATTTTTCGATGGATCTCGGGACTTATACTTATATATATATATTTTACTTATATATATATATTTAGTTTATTATATATAAATAAATACATATTATATATTATATATAAATCTAATTATATATATAAAATAAACTAATTATTAATATAAATCTATATATTAAGTTATAAGTTATAAGAAGCCCAGGAATTAGAAGAGTTGGCCTTGGATTATTTTGGATTGATCGAAACCCATACAAGTAGATGTAGCGAAAAAAAAAGAAATAGAATTAGACTGCTATTTCGATGTATATGTATTAGATGTACATCTAATACATATACATATTGTAAATTGATCTATATCTATATAAAACCATATCTGTATACAACTTTATATGATAAAATTTATATGATCATACTATTTAATGATCATACTATTTATATGATAATAAATTTAATGATCATACTATTTATATGATAATAAATTTATATGATAAAAATATACAATACTATCTAGTGCGGTAGAAAGAACTATATTATATATAGTTCTTTCTACCACACTATCTCAGATACTTATGATTCCAGCTAAATCATTTCATTTAAAACTTGGAGTTTTAATCCCTTTCTTTTATTTCTTCAATCATTGATAAGAACTAATAATCCAACCAAGTTTCAGTTAAATTAATCATTTTGACTGACTGTTTTTACGTAGATAATAAGTAAAAAAGCAGTAGGAACTAGAATGAACAGTGCAGTAGCAATAAATGCGAGAATATTGACTTCCATAATCTCATTGTTTTTTACTTCGCAATAACTCGGGATCTAATCCCATAGAGATAAGAAATTTTACTCCTGTCAATTCAATGGGATGAATTGAATTCTGATGATACTGAATCGGATCAATATTATGAATAACAATATCTGATCTATCAAATCGATTCATCGTCGAGAATTGAATAGTATAACATAAGAAAATCTTTTATTTTATCCATACTAAATCCGAAATGGGATTCTTTATTGGATCAGGAATTCCATTGAATTTTTCATTCTTTTTTCCACTTTTTTTTCTTTTCCATAACCTACTGTCTTTGTCTTCCTTATACAACTCTCTTTCCTTATACTTATACATACAATTATGAGATATTATATGACCGGTATTCTATGGGTCACACAGATCCAAACAGTAGAAGTGAGATGGAAAAAAGGACGGGTGCTAAGTGGAAAAGATCGAATATTCCAACAAATTTACTAAAATATTCCAACAAATTTACTAAAAAGGGGCGTTGCTTGGTCTTTTATTTTAGTAGTATAGTATCTCTTCTTCTTTCTTGGATTGAGACTAGAACGCATACATCAAAATTTCAGTGTGCAATTTGCATGAGAATAGATAGATTGTTTCCAATTAGTAATTGAGGATACACAAACAAAGTCGAGGTAATTATGTTAAGTTCATTGTGTATCGTACAATAAACGAATACAATTTGTGTATGTATTCCCGGTAAAAATAGGGGAACTCTATTTCATTTCATTGTTCTTGAACAATTGAAAAAGAAAGTCAGACGAGTATGGTATCTATTAAAATACTGAATATAGTAATGCCACCGATTGTACCAACTTATATATGTCTCCCCTTATCAATCGGTATTAGTGCTTATCAATCGGTATTAGTGAAAGAAATTGAAATTCCCGTACTTGTCTGATGATAAATGCGAAACGAAAAACAAAAGAAATAAGGATCCCCGCTGGGGATTAGATCTTGCTACCTGTCCCCCCTTTCACAGAAAATGGAGAGATGAATTTATCAATTCATCGGATCCTAGTTCGGGACTGACGGGGCTCGAACCCGCAGCTTCCGCCTTGACAGGGCGGTGCTCTGACCGATTGAACTACAATCCCAGCAAGGTGTATGGCATACATATTCTTACTAGTTTTATAAGAACATTCTATTCGTTGTGTTGTAACAGAAACAGGAATGATATACTGAATATCCACATGGATATGGAATATAGTGAGAGCGACACGGATTACTAGTAACGAGTGGTTATTTTATTGCCAAAAAATGGATAATCAATTTTTCAATGAGAAAAAGAACTATTTTTATTTTTATGATACTTAATTAAGATTAAGTATCATTAATCTAGATCGTTAGAAAAATCAGAACGAATGAGAAAAACATGGATAGAGAAAAAATTGACTCTTTCTCTTCATTTCTACGGATCAGGCATTTCTGTTTCTGGAGGACAAATTGGTTATTTCATATTCATGGAGCAACGAATTATTGGGCCGAGCTGGATTTGAACCAGCGTAGACATATCGTCAACGAATTTACAGTCCGTCCCCATTAACCGCTCGGGCATCGACCCAGGAAGAATTAATTCTAGATTTATTGATAATCTACGATCAACTTCCTCCCTACCCCCAGGGGAAGTCGAATCCCCGCTGCCTCCTTGAAAGAGAGATGTCCTGAACCACTAGACGATAGGGGCATATCCACCCGACCGTCATCATACTATGATAATCATCATCATAGTATTATCATACTATGAACAGTTTTTTGGAATTGTCAATAGAATCTAATGGTATGACTAGATCCGAAGAGTCTTTCCCACTTTTATGTTATGATTCCATAGAATTTTTTTATTTGATGGTTCTTGTATGAACCCCTATGCATATATGATATGTACATATATACATATATGCAGACATATATGCATATACAGACATATATGCATTAGACTCATAATGGAAAATTCATGAATTGAATAAAACGGGCCCTTTTAACTCAGCGGTAGAGTAACACCATGGTAAGGCGTAAGTCATCGGTTCAAATCCGATAAAGGGCTTTTTCCACTAAACTCAAGATTTAGTCTTCGTTTTTCAGCGGAGAACAGAGATATTTTTTTTCTAAAAAAAGAAAAAGGTAACCACCATTATAATGAGTTCTGATTATTATGAGTTATAGTTAGAAAGTTGAACATTTATTCATTAT